ATATTAATCTAATAGTAATAAGATATGACTAGATCTATATATAGTCTATCTACATACTATATAGATAGTAATAGTAAATTATTAAATAGTAAATCTTAATTTAGAATTTATTTAGTAAATGATTTAAAATGAATAGGTGTGGAAGCTATAATTGTAAACCACGATCGAATCTATGGAAGCATTGGTTTATACATTCCTCTTAGTTTCGACTTTAGGGATAATTTTTTTCGCTATCTTTTTTCGAGAACCACCTAAAGTTCCAACTAAAAAATTGAAATGATTTTTCATTATTTCCATTGAAGTAATGAGCCCCCAATATGAATATCGGGGCTCATTACTTCAACTAGTCCCCATGTTCTTCGAAGGGATCTCTTAATTTTTGAGAGGGTTGCCCAAAAGCGGTATATAAGGCATACCCAGTAAAGCTTACAAGTAAACCGGATATGGAGATGGCGACTAGGGTTGCTGTTTCCATTTTTTTGATAATTTCAAGATCACAAAGGATCACGATAATGTCGTTTATTTACAACTACAACGGAATAGTATACAAAGTCAACAGATTTCAACCCATGATGAAAGAGGATTTATGGCTACAAAAACCGTTGAGAGTAGTTCTAGATCTGGGTCAAGACAAACTGGCATAGGGAGTTTATTGAAACCATTGAATTCGGAATATGGAAAAGTAGCTCCAGGGTGGGGGACTACACCACTTATGGGAGTTGCAATGGCTCTATTTGCAATATTTCTATCTATTATTTTAGAAATTTATAATTCATCTGTTTTACTGGATGGAATTTCAATTAATTAGTTTAGAAAAACTAAAAAGTCCTAGTTTTTCTATCAAAAAAGATTATTTTACTTATACTTACTTAATGCTTAAAATACTGAAATATTTAATAATTTAACTTAAGATTACCTAAGACTTGGATTTATAGACCATTCTGGTAGTTCGATCGTGAAATTTATTTGTTTCGATATTTCATTTCCGGAATATGAGCGTGTGACTTGTTATAATTGATCCTATTGATAATACAGATAATAGACCTGTCATCTCTATCAAGATGATTCTACCTCGTCAGATATTTATATTTATTCTAGTCTCTGGAGCACGGACTATATAGAATAGATCAAGAAAAGAAATATTTAAACTATGATTCATACCTATTATTGAGACCTCGCAACCGGATAAAAAAATGGAAAAAAGGTCTTTTCTAAATCAAACAATTTTTTCCTTCATACTTCCGAAAGAAACCTCTTTCTATATATTTTGTTGAGTTATTACATTTATTGAAGAAGTGATGATCAAATGGTTTTTACTCAGAAATCCTTTGATTTTAGCTTTGGTTTTATTAAATCATTGTGGTTCTAGTATGAATCTGAGGTTTCAATTGATTCATAGGGTCTCAACAAGAGAATTCCTATAAAAAAAAGATAGGGAAGAGAAGATTCAAGAGGCCTGTCACGATTAACATAAATAAAGATGGATGAGCCAACTTGAGATTTTATTTCTTGGCATTATCATCACAAAGAAGAGATTCCGGATTTTTCTTACTTCGTATCTTTGGGTCAAATCGAGTCAAGCGGCTAAGCCACAAGAATTTTGAAACTCTCTATTCCATATCCGTTGAAACTAGTATTTGTGTGTTTCGGCTTGAGCCGTACGAGATGAAATTCTCATATACGGCTCTCAGAGGGGGAGTCTTTCTTGGATTACCTATCTCAATAAAGTATATGATTGGTTCGAGGAACGTCTCGAGATTCAAGCGATTGCAGATGATATAACTAGTAAATATGTCCCTCCTCATGTCAACATATTTTATTGTCTAGGAGGGATTACGCTTACCTGTTTTTTAGTACAAGTAGCTACGGGTTTTGCTATGACCTTTTACTATCGTCCAACTGTTACAGAGGCTTTTTCCTCTGTTCAATACATAATGACTGAGGCCAACTTTGGTTGGTTAATTCGATCAGTTCATCGATGGTCAGCAAGTATGATGGTTCTAATGATGATCTTGCACGTCTTTCGTGTGTATCTTACGGGTGGTTTTAAAAAACCCCGCGAATTAACTTGGGTTACCGGGGTGGTTCTGGCTGTATTGACCGCATCTTTTGGCGTAACTGGTTATTCCTTACCTTGGGACCAAATTGGTTATTGGGCAGTAAAAATTGTAACAGGCGTGCCTGAAGCTATTCCTATAATAGGATCACCTTTGGTAGAATTATTACGTGGAAGTGCTAGTGTGGGCCAGTCCACTTTGACTCGTTTTTATAGTTTACATACTTTTGTATTGCCTCTTCTTACTGCCGTATTTATGTTAATGCACTTTCCAATGATACGTAAACAAGGTATTTCAGGTCCTTTATAGAGAAGGCAGATCATAGATATTTGTAATTTATCATATTGGGGAGGAACAAAAGTCTTTCATTGCTACAAATATGGATTATTTAAAAATAAGGCATGTTATTTGGATACTTCTATTCAACTCTGAAGTATTGTTTATTTGATACGAATCGAATAGTTGAAGTATATTTTCCTAAAAGAGGATGGATTATGGGAGTGTGTGACTTGAACTATTGATTGGCCCATGCAGATATATGATTTTATCCGCCACGTTGGAATTCACAACCCAACGTGTCTCCGCATCCAACCATTACGTCAGTCCCTTTATATAGCACAGGATAATAGGATAGGCCGGTTCGCTTGAGGAGAATATTTTCTATGATCATACCCGAATCTTGTCATGCATGAACAGGCTCCGTAAGATCCCTATAATAAGTGATGTGGAATGATCCAATGTTCTATTTATTCATTTTGTTTGATTTTTCTTTTTTTTTTTATTAATTTTTCTTAGAATTAATTGATAGTATTTCGTATTAATTTGATAGTCTAATTGGATAGTAATCTTAATAAGTTTTTTTATAGTATGTAGATGCATTCATTTCCTCTGCATCAACCCTGATCTATAATACTATCGGAGTTAAATAAGGGATCTAAGGAAGAATAGGGGCTAAGATTTTATTAGTAACAAGTAAAAACTTTGTATTTTTGTATGTAATACAATCAAGATGTTGTGGGGATAAATACCAACCAAAAGACATGAGACAATCCAAAAAGCACTTTTTCTCATGATCTAATTTGTAAGCCGACTTGGATATTGAGCATTTCCTTGTTGCTAGAAATTCATTCTTTGCAATGAATAATGAATTGTTGAAACTTGGGGAAATGAATTTGAAAAATCTTTTCTTACTTTTTTACATAGAGTCATTCTATATTATATATATATGAATTATATATGTAGATATGTATGAAAGTATGAAATATAGATCCTCTATTTCTATGAATCTATTTCTGTGATTCTTTTGATTCTTGCTCGAGCCGGATGATAAAAAATTATCATGTCCGGTTCCTTTGGGGGATGGATCCACAAGAATTCACCTATCCAAATAACAAAGAAACCTGATTTGAATGATCCTGTATTAAGAGCTAAATTGGCTAAAGGGATGGGGCATAATTATTATGGAGAACCTGCATGGCCCAATGATCTTTTATATATTTTTCCAGTAGTAATTCTAGGCACTATTGCATGTAATGTGGGCTTAGCAATTCTAGAGCCGTCAATGATCGGTGAACCGGCGGATCCATTCGCAACTCCGTTGGAAATATTACCCGAATGGTACTTCTTTCCCGTATTTCAAATACTTCGCACAGTACCCAATAAGTTATTGGGTGTTCTTTTAATGGTTTCAGTACCAATAGGATTATTGACAGTACCTTTTTTGGAGAATGTCAATAAATTCCAAAATCCATTTCGTCGTCCAGTAGCCACAACAGTCTTTTTGATCGGTACCGCAGTAGCTCTTTGGTTAGGTATTGGAGCAACTTTACCTATTGATAAATCCCTAACTTTAGGTCTTTTTCAAATTGATTAAACCGTGAAATACCACCACATAGGTATCTAAGGAAGATCCAGAAGGGGATTTTCCTTAGATACATCAATCTTATTATGATCTATTCTGCAAATTCTGCAAATATATGGACCGTGCCGGAGATTCAAAACTTATTCCATTCTTTTTTCTTTCTAAATTTTTTTTCTAAAAATGAAAAGAATCCAATGGATTGAAAATTATCACTTTTTCTTAGGTAAATTTATTGCAAAATGCTTCTGTAGAGTGCCCAATATCTGTTTTACATCTTCTATACGAAAATATTCCATTTTCATAAGATCTTCTTGACTGTGACTCAAAAGGTCCAATAATGTATGTATATTGGACCTTTTGAGACAATTATAGGTCCTGGACGACAATTCTGATTGGTCAATAAAAATACATGTCAATGGAATTCCTTTTTTGTTTTTCTTGAGATTAGTGAATCTGTCTTGAAAGGAAAAAAGGGGTAGATTCCATCTGTTTTCATTTTCCTCGAAATTCACGTCCTCTTCCTCTGCATGTAGAAAAGGAATCAATAAATCAATCAAATTACGAGAAGCTTCATAAAGTGCTTCTTTAGGAGTTAAACTTCCATTCGTCCATATTTCTAGAAAGAGTATCTCTTGTTTTTCATTCCCATTCCCATAAGAATGAATACTATGATTTACATTTCGAACAGGCATAGATACAATATCTATAGGATAACTTCCATCGTGAGAGTCATTTGTGGATTTCAAATGATATCCGCGATCTCTCTTGATTTGTAATTCAATACACAAATCAATTGGTTCTGTCAGGTTAGCTATATGCTGTGTCGTGTCAACTATTTCTACAGAAGGTGGTGAGATGATATCTTGAGCTGTTATGTATTTGGGACCCCTGACGCAAATGGATGCGTCCCTAACTCCATAAAGATTACTTCTCAATACAATCTCTTTCAAATTTAGTAAAATCTCATGTACTGATTCTTCAATACCTGCTATCGTAGAATATTCATGCAGCACGTTTTCAAATGTTGCACGTGTGATACATGTTCCTTCTATTTCTCCAAGTAAAGCCCTTCGCATGGCAATACCTATGGTATCGGCTTGACCTTTCATAAGCGGGGACAGAACGAAACGACCATAATAAAGACGCTTGCTGTCTACTCTTGATTCAACACATTTCCACTGTAGTGTTCGAGTGGATCCTACTACTTCTTCTCGAACCATACTATTATTTTTCTTTTATTTATAATTATTGGATCAGATCATTGAATCATTTATTTCTCTTGGAATCTATTGAATTCTTATTTCTACACACGTCTTTTTTTCGGGGGGCGACATCCATTATGCGGCATGGGTGTTACATCACGTACGAAACTTAATAGCATCCCATTTCTACGAATGGCTCGTAATGCCGCATCTCTTCCGAGACCTGGACCCTTTATCATAACTTCTGCTCGTTGCATACCCTGATCAACTAATGTACGAATAGCATTAAATGCCGCGGCTTGAGCAGCATAGGGTGTTCCCTTTCTTGTGCCTCTGAATCCAGAAGTACCTGCGGAAGCCCAAGAAACCACCCGACCTCGTACGTCTGTAACAGTTACAATAGTATTATTGAAACTCGCTTGAACATGAATAACTCCTTTTGGTATTCTACGTTCATTCTTATTTGAACCAATACGTGCATTCTTACGTAAACTCATTTTTGCTATAGGTTTTGTCATATTTTATTAGATTATATTCATAAGAATAAAATAAAGAAGAACGGATTCGTTTCATATGAAATGGATATCCCCGTCTCTTTCTGTAGATTTATGATTCTTATTTATTTTTACATATACATGGGTTTTCTTTTCAAAATTAAAAAGTTCTTTACCCCTGTCTCTGTTTATGTCTCGGATTGGAACAAATGACTATAATTCGCCCCCGCCTACGAATCAAGCGACATTTTTCACAAATTTTACGAACAGAAGCCCTTATTTTCATATTTCTCATTCCCTACTTTCATTCTGAATCTATTTTTTTTTTGCAAACAAAAATCAGTTTATTGTATTTTTTTAATTGTGAATTCTATCTCTACGAAAAGGATGTTTAATTTCAAAGAATGATCTAATCGTTCGAATCTTTTTTGCGAAGTCTATAAATTATACGTCCCCTGGTTGAATCATAACGACTCATTTCGATTTTGACTCTATCTCCGGGTAGTATACGTATAAAACTGCGCCGGATTCTCCCTGAAATATAACCTAGAATTAGATCTTCATTATCTAATTGAACTCGGAACATACCGTTGGGTAGTGATTCAGTAATTAAACCCTCATGAATCAATTTTTGTTCTTTCATTCCAGGGAACCCCCTTTAAGTATTAACTAATAGAGGAAGAGTTCTATAATTCATTTCTCCTCTCTATTTTCCAAATAGTAAGTTAGAGAGAAATTTAGGGTACCTCAAGAGAATCACCATATATAACACAAAATTTCTCCTCCAATTTTTTCTAATCGAGCTTCTCGATCTGTTATTATACCTCGAGAAGTAGAAAGAATTACAATTCCCATTCCACCTAAAATCTTAGGAATTTGTTGATAGTTGGAATATATTCGTAGACCGGGTCGGCTTATACGCTTTAAATTTATTTTATTCCCTTTCCTAGTCTTTCTATGTCGTAAGGTTGAAACCAAGAAATTTTTTTGACTTTCTTGATGTTTTCGAACGTTTTCAATAAAACCTTCTCGTAAAAGTATTTTCACAATGTTTTTAGTGATATTAGTACATACTATTTTAACTCTTCCCTTTTGATCTATGTCAGCATTTCTTATAGAAGTTATTATATCGGCAATAATGTCCCTACCCATGACGAACTATAGTTATTGGTGCCTCCTAATTTTAATATAATCAACATGCTTCTTTTTTCTTTTATTTTTTATTGAATTTTTTTTTTGAAATTCTTATAGATTCTAAAAAATTATTAGAAATTTCAAGTATATACATGAGACACAATCTATTAATTGGATCTATTTCAGATATTTGAATATTATATTCTATATATAGATAGGAAAATAGGATATATACTATTTTTATCTATAAGACTTCGGGTGCTAATGAAACTATTTTAGTAAAATTCAACTGTCGCAATTCCCGAGCAATCGCACCAAAAATTCGAGTTCCTTTTGGATTTCCTTCTTGATCAATTATAACCGCTGCATTGTCATCATATCGTATTATCATGCCGTTGTCACGTTTTAGTTCTTTACACGTGCGTACAATCACAGCTCTAATTATTTCTGATCTTTCTAGAGGCATGTTGGGGACTGCTTCTTTGATTACAGCAACAATAACATCGCCAATATGAGCATATCGGCGATTACCAGTTCCTATGATTCGAATACACATTAATTCTTGAGCTCCACTGTTATCCGCTACATTCAAAAGGGTCTGAGGTTGAATCATATCATTTTTATTTTAATCTCTTATTTCAAGATAATGGAAAAAAAAAAAGAAATATTGTCTGTCCAGAGATAAATAAATCCGTGATTTTTTTTATTATTAATACTCCTTCTTATTTTACTTTTGTTTACCTATCCTGAAATAACAAATTGAGTTCGTATAGGCATTTTGCATGCAGCTATTTCCATAGCAACTTTGGCTACAGCTTCGGATACTCCACTCATTTCATAAATTATTCGGCCCGGTTTAACAACGGATACCCAATATTCGGGGGATCCCTTGCCCGAACCCATACGTGTTTCTGTAGGTCTTACAGTAACAGGTTTATCGGGAAAGATACGTACCCATATCTTTCCACCACGACGCGCATATCGTGTCATTGCTCTTCGCCCTGCTTCTATTTGTCTAGCTGTGATCCAAGCAGGTTCAAGTGCCTGAAGAGCGTATCTGCCAAAGCAAATATGATTGCCTCGGCAAGATATTCCCTTCATTCTACCTCTATGTTGTTTACGAAATCTGGTTCTTTTAGGGTTATAGTTGATGGTTGTTTCTGAATTCCATCTCTACTGCAGAGCTGGACATGAGAGTTTCTTCTCATCCAGCTCCTCGCGAATGAAATGATTCAATAAAATTACATATTCAATATAAACATGTATTTTATTCTATGAAAAGTTAAAAGAAAGACTATACTAATTCTTTTTAGATTTAATTTGTTACATTAGGTAGCTTTATATATAACTAGCTAACTAGGCGTGTTTGTTTATATATAAATAATCTAAATAATGCTTCTTTCTTTTATCAAAATTTAGAAAGTATTTTTCTTTACCTCTATTGAATCACGCCAATAGTCATCCAATAAATGGAATTCTTAAATGAAAGAAAAATCAAGAAAGGTTTCGCGGGCGAATATTGACTCTTTCCTCCTTCATTTGTAGGGTCAATTCATGACCATTCAGAAGAAATCCATTTTTTCTTGGTTCATTCCGCCATCCTACCCAATGAATCATTAGGATTGATTCGTTTTTAAGAAAATCCTATGTAATCACAGGTTCCGTCGTTCCCAGAGCTTCTCTATTAATGCTTAGGCTTTAACTTTGCAATGGAGCTCTCAACAGAATCTGTTATTTGTTTCCGAGTTAATCTCCTCAGTTTTTCTTAACCCGAAGCTCAATTAAATTATTCTCTATTTTCTATTATTTATTTTTCTATCTTAATTACATAATTACATATATAATAGACTATATTATCCATATTGAATATTGATTAGATTATTTAGATTCTTATTTATTTCAATTCTTTTATTATATTTTCTTTTCTGTTTCTATTTTCTTTCTTATATATTATATTTATTACTTATATATATTATATATAGATTCTATTTTATATAGTATAGATTTTTTATTTTTATATAGATTCTATTTTATCTATTATATTATAATATTCTATTTCTTTTTATACATTTATATTTCTTAGTCTATTTATTATTCTATTTTTATTGTATATAGAGGTTGATGCTTTATAACACTGCGTTTTTTATGGGGTAATTCTTCATAAACCATACATATGGGAATCATATATCATTTATATCATTTAGATCTTTATTCTTTCTTTCTATCATCCTTCCTTTTTCCACATCCCTTTTTTTTTTTCACAATTCATAATCATATTTATTTTTTATGAAAAGGATTTCAGTTGCTACAACTAGATGATTGATTCAGTCATATAGTGACTGTTTCTTGGGATCTCGACAATACGAAGCAATAAGTTGGTTATTAGTTTTGAGTTTCTTTAGTTTTGATAGTTATTAAGTTTATAGTGGGGTTTTTCTTTTCAGTCTAAATTCTCAACTCTAAACAATTCTAAAGAAAAAACTAACGAGTCACACACTGAGCATAGCAATTATACTAAAATTTAAATTAAATAAAGGGTAAATCAAATTTTTATTCAACCTTATAGAATTAGAATTGTTCGTTTTTCTTTGATTAAGAAAAAAAATAAGAAAAGATTTTCGAAATTTTTTCTATTGATGAGCAGAATGGCGAGATAAAGAAAGGTCCATTATTCTTATTTTCTTATTCTTGGTTTACAAATATCCAAATTTTGATGCCTAAGACTCCATAGATAGTTCTAATTGTATGGGAACAGTGATCAATTTTAGCGCGAATTGTTTGTAAGGGAACCCTGCCTTCTCTGATCCATTCGACACGTGCAATCTCTTTTCCGTCGATACGTCCTGCAATTTGCACTTGAATTCCTTTTGTACCGGTTTGTTCAGTTAATTCAATAGCTTTTTTCATTGCCTTTCGAAATGAGACTCTATTTTTTAATTGTAAAGCTATATATTCTGCAAGAATATTAGGTTGTCCATAAGGCTTTTCAATTCTTGTTATAGCAATGTTTAGTCTCCGGTTTACAGAATGAAACTCTTTTTGTACATTCATCTGTAATTCTTCGACTCCCCGTGTTCGTCCTTCTATTAATAAATTGGGAAATCCAATATAGATTATGACCTGAATCAAATCTATTCTTTTTTGAATTCCTATACGGGCAATTCCTTCGAAACCTGAGGATATTTTATTATTCTTTTTTACATAGTCCTTAATACAATTCCGTATTCTTTCATCTTCTTGTAGACCCATGGA